GCCTTTAGTAGGCCTAGTATTTCCGGCAATTGCAATGGCTTCATTATTTCTTCATGTTCAAAAAAACAAGATTGTTTAAGACCTGTGGTTCAAATCTGAGTTTTTTTAACTTAGGCTTGAATCATAACACATATATTTTGGTGTACTACGTGATTTTTTACGAACATAGCTGAAAGAGCCTTTAAGTAAAAACATGGCATTGGGAGTAGAGTTTTTCTAACTAATTGGATGAATTACTCTTAAAATTAACGAAATAACTAAAGCTTCATATTAGATATAGTACTAGTTGATGAGAGTTACGTCGTAAACATAACAAACGTGCAATTTATTCTTTTCATCTAAATTAATATTGAATCAGATATATTATGAATTGGCGATCAGAATGTATATGGATAGAACTTATAAAAGGATCTCGACAAATAAGTAATTTCGGTTGGGCTTTTATCCTTTTTGGGGGTTCATTAGGATTCGTATTGGTTGGAATTTCTAGCTATCTTGGTAGTAATTTGATATCTTTATTTCCTCCCCAGGAAATTATTTTTTTTCCACAAGGGCTCGTGATGTCTTTCTATGGAATTGCAGGCCTCTTTATTAGCTCTTACTTGTGGTGTACAATTTCGTTGAATGTAGGTAGTGGTTATGATTTTTTTGATAAAAAAGAAGGAATAGTATGTATTTTTCGTTGGGGATTTCCTGGAAAAAATCGTCGCATCTGCCTCCGATTTCTGATCAAAGATATTCAGTCTATTAGAATAGAACTGAAAGAGGGTATTTATACTCGTCGTGTCCTTTATCTGGAAATAAGAGGCCAGGGGGCGATTCCTTTGACCCGTACGGATGAAAATTTGACTCCACGAGAAATTGAACAAAAAGCTGCAGAATTGGCCTATTTTTTGCGTGTACCAATTGAAGTCTTTTGAAATGATAAATACTTAAATTTGGAATAAAAAATCTCTTTTTTGACGATATCCCTACCTTAATGGAAATTTCATGATAACGCCCCCTTGAGTCAAAACAGACGTAGACAGACCAACCAACTTTTTAAAGACAAGGTAAGGGGTCTTTGGGTGGCAATAGATTCAATCAATTAAGTAACATAAATTAACAAAAAACGAATGGAGGAATTCATCCCCTAATATATCAAAATTTAGTCTTTTTTTTATCAAGTATTTGGACTTGATAGATTAGATACAAATAAATATTGAATACTCTTTTTATATTTCTGTATTTTTCAAACAAATTCAAAGAAATTGGATACTTGTAATAGACTTCAGGTTTGATAGAACTGCTAGATCGCATAGAGTTAACGAATGCGACAAGTTCATAAACAATTTATAAAATGGAAAAAAAGAAATCATTTATTACTTTTCTATATTTTGTATCTATAGTCTTTTTACCCCGGTGGATCGCGCTATCATGTCAAAAAAGTCTGGAATCCTGGATTACTAATTGGTGGAATACTAAGCAATCGGAAACTTTTTTCAACGATATTCCAGAAAAAAGTTTTATTGAAAAATTCATCGAATTAGAAGAGCTACGCTTGTTGGACGAAATCATAAAGGAATACCCAGAAAAACAAAAATTTTGTATAGGAATCACTAACGAAACGATTCAATGGATCAAGATGTACAATGAAGATTGTATCCATATGATTTTACAATTCTCGACAAATATAATATGTTTTAGTATTCTAAGCGGTTATTCTATTCTGGGGAATAAAGAACTTATTCTTCTAAATTCTTGGGTTCAAGAATTCCTATATAACTTAAGTGACACAATAAAAGCTTTTTCTATTCTGTTATTAACTGATTTATGTATCGGATTTCATTCGCCCCACGGTTGGGAACTAATGATTGGCTCTATCTACAAAGATTTTGGATTTGCTCATAATGAGCAAATTATATCGGGTCTTGTTTCTACTTTTCCAGTCATTCTAGATACAATTTTGAAATATTGGATTTTCCACTATTTAAATCGCGTATCCCCATCGCTTGTAGTTATTTATCATTCGCTGAATGACTGAAAAGAAAAAAGATATATATAATTTAAAATTCATTAGTAATATATATTCTTTCTTATTTCATTAAATTCAGTTTCAGTTTTTTTAAAGTAAATAGCAAAATCGCGGATAGGAAACTATACTAGCAACCTATCCTATATTATTGTAGAAATTTTCGAGATGAATGATTGGACCATGCAAATTATAAATACTTTTTCTTGGATAAAAGAGCAGATTATTCGATCCATTTCCGTATCGCTCATGATATATATAATGACTCGGCCCTCGAGTTCAAATGCATATCCCATTTTTGCGCAGCAGGGTTATGAAAATCCGCGAGAAGCGACTGGGCGTATTGTATGTGCCAATTGCCATTTAGCTAACAAGCCCGTGGAGATTGAAGTTCCCCAAGCGATCCTTCCTGATACTGTATTTGAAGCAGTTATTCGAATTCCTTATGATATGCAATTAAAACAAGTTCTTGCTAACGGCAAGAAAGGG